AATAATAACTATAATTCACTTATTATTTTTACATCAAACAGGATCAAATAACCCATTAGGAATTAATAGTAATTTAGATAAAATCCCTTTCCACCCATTTTTTTCTTTTAAAGATATTCTAGGATTTATTATTTTAATTTTTATTTTAACTATATTAACCTTGACAAACCCTTATATATTAGGAGATCCAGATAATTTTATTCCAGCAAATCCTATAGTAACTCCTGAACATATCCAGCCTGAATGATATTTTTTATTTGCATATGCAATCTTACGTTCTATTCCTAATAAATTAGGAGGAGTAATTGCTTTATTTATATCAATTATAATCTTAATTATTTTACCTTTTACATATAATAAAAAAATTCAAGGTATTCAATTCTACCCTATTAATCAAATTTTATTTTGAATTATAGTATGCACAGTAATATTATTAACATGAATTGGGGCTCGACCTGTAGAAGAACCTTATATTATTACAGGTCAAATTTTAACAATTATTTATTTTTTATATTATTTATTAAATCCTTTTATTAATAAAATATGAGATAATTTTATTTTCAATTAATTAATGAGCTTGTTAAGCATTTGTTTTGAAAACTTAAGAAAGAATAAATTATATTCTATTAATTTATACTAAAAAAAATAAATTATTTAAAATAAAATTTTAAATCCTAAGTAAAATAATAAAAAATTTAATGAAATTGGTAAATATCTTTTTCAAGCTAAATATATCAATTTATCATAACGATAACGTGGTAATGTACCTCGAACTCAAATAAAAATAAAAGATAAAAATACCAATTTTATATAAAAAAATAAATTTAATGAATAACCACCTATAAATATTAAAACAAATAGTAATCTTATAAATAAAATTCTTGAATATTCAGCTAAAAAAATTAAAGCAAATCCCCCTCTTCTATACTCAATATTAAACCCAGAAACTAATTCTCTTTCTCCTTCAGCAAAATCAAAAGGAGTTCGATTAGTCTCAGCTAATCTTGAAGATAATCAACATAATGATAAAGGAATTATTAAAAAAATAAATCAAATATAATTTTGAAAATAAGTAAATTTTATTAAATTAAAATCTATAATTATAATAATTCTTGATATTATAATTAAAGCTAAACTAACTTCATAAGAAATAGTTTGAGCTACTGAACGCAATCTCCCTAATATAGCATAATTTGAATTAGATGATCACCCTGCAATTATAACTGTATATACTCCTAAACTAGTACAACAAAAAAAAAATAATAAACCTAAATTAAAATTTAATAAATTAAAATAATAAGGAATCAATATTCATATAACTAAAGATAAAACAAATCCAACAATAGGAGAAAAATAATAACTTAAATAATTAGAATAATTTGGATAAGTTTGTTCTTTAGAAAATAATTTAATAGCATCAGAAAAAGGCTGTAAAATTCCTATAAATCCTAATTTATTTGGACCTTTTCGAATTTGAATATAACCTAAAACTTTCCGTTCTAATAATGTCAAAAAGGCAACTCCAATTAATACACCTACTATTAAAATTAATATACCAATAATAATTAAAAAATAATCCTTAATAATCATATACTATTTGTATATAATTATTATACATTTATGAATTCTAAAATCATTACATTTTTCTGTCAAAATAGTAATAATAATAATATTAATTAAATTCAAAATTATAAAATTATTTCTAATAATTGATCCTTTCGTACTAAATTATCATATTTATTTAAAGATAGAAACCAACCTGGCTCACACCGGTTTGAACTCAGATCATGTAAGATTTTAATGATCGAACAGATCAAAATTTTAAACTTTTGCATTTAAATTTTATCTTAATCCAACATCGAGGTCGCAAACTTTTTTTTTTATAAGAACTAAAAAAAAAAATTACGCTGTTATCCCTAAGGTAATTTAATCTTATAATCATAAAATTATGGATCAAATAATCATTTATTTATGTTTTTTTTAAAAAAAAGTTAATTTAATTTTTTTATCACCCCAACTAAATAAAATTTTATATTTAAATTTAAAATTTTATATATAATTTAAATATAAAATTTTATAAAACTCTATAGGGTCTTCTCGTCTTTTAAAATTATTTTATCTTTTTAAATAAAAAATTAAATTCTATATATTATTAAGAGACAGAATATATTTTATCCAATCATTCATACAAGTCACCAATTAAGAGACTAATGATTATGCTACCTTTGTACAGTCAAAATACTGCAGCCCTTTAATTTAAATCAGTGGGCAGATTAGACTTTAAATTATAACAAAAAGACATGTTTTTGATAAACAGGTAAATATAAATTTTTGCCGAATTCCTTTTAATAAATTATTTTTAATTTTATATAATTTAATATAAATATACTAATTTTATCATTATACCTTAATTTTTTAATTTAAAATTAATTTTTTTATAAAAAATTAAATTATATTTAAAATTTTTTTTTAATTAAAATTATTTATAACAAAATAAAATTTATTAAAAATTTAAATTATAAAATTTTTATTATAATAAAAATAATTATAAAAATTTATTTTAAAGCTTATCCCTTAAAATATAATTTTTTCTTTTCATAAAATAAAAAAATATATTTTATATAAAAAAAAATTAAAATTAAATTTTTTTCTAAAAAAACTAGATAACTTTTAAAACGATTAACATTTCATTTCAAATTAATTATTAAAAATATTTTTTCTACAATAAATTTTATAATTAATTATCTCTTTAAAATTCGAGAATTTTACATTTAATAAAAATTATTTAATAAACTCTGATACACAAGATACATTAAATTAAAATTACTTTTTAAAAATTTTTTTTTCAATATATTTCAATTTTCTATTACTATACTAATTCTTTATAAAAATAAAAATTTTTTTTTTTAAAATACTTTAACCCCCCAATTAAATTATTTTAAAAATTATTCTATTATTTATTTTTTATTAAATTTTATATTCAAATTAATTGAATAAATCCAATATCTTTTCAATGTAAATGAAAAACTTATATTAAGCTATAATTTGATCTTTCTAGGAACACTTTCCAGTACCCCTACTTTGTTACGACTTATTTCAATTTATAAATGAAAGCGACGGGCAATATGTACATATTTTAATTTTAAATCATTGTATAAAATTATATATAATTACATTTAAATCCATTTTTAATTATATTTTACAATATAATATCCACTTAAATAAATTTATTGTAATCCATCATATTCTTAATTATAAACTACATCTTGATCTGATTTAATTTTATATTTAAATTTTTAAATATTATTATTATTATAAAATATTTTTTTAACAACGATATATAAATTTTTAAATTAAGTAAATTTATTCGTGGATTATCAATTAATAGACAGATTCCTCTAAATAAACTAAAATACCGCCAAATTATTTAAGTTTCAATAAATAATTACATACTATTTTAGTATTAAAATTTAATTTTTAATAATAGGGTATCTAATCCTAGTTTATAATAAAATTTAAAAAATAATAAATTTTTTAAAAAAATTTATAAAATTATAATTTCACTTAATAATTTTAAATATATTTTATAATAATTTATTTATTTCTTACTAATAAAATTTAATTTATTATTTGTTTAACCGCAACTGCTGGCACAAATTTTGTTAATAATTTTTTTATTACTAATTCATAATTTCTTATATAATTAATATTAATTACTACATAATTTAATAATTATTTTTAAAATAATTATAAATTTACACTAAAATTTATATGTAAAATAAATTTAAAATAAATTTTTTAAATCATAAAAAATTTATTTATTTGTAAATTATTTTAAATAGAATTTTTTTTTTTATTATTAAAAAATTTAAAATAATATTAAATATTTAATTATATATATATATATTAATATATTTAAATTTATTATTATATATTAATATAATAATAAATATTTTATTATAATTAATATTATTTATTAAAAATTTAATATTTCTCTTTCTTTTTTTCTTTTCATTTATATAAAAATAATATTAAAATTTAAATTTTTATAATTCATTATAAAAATAAATAATTTTAGATAATAAATATTTATAAAATCATTTTATTAAATTAATATATTAAATTAAATTATTAATATATATATATATACACACACACGCATACTCGTATATATGTATATATATATATATATGGGAATATCCATATACATACATATATATATAATTACAAAATTATAATAAAATTATAAATTAAACTAATATTTAGACCGTTTTTAATAATTTATATATAAAAAAAAAAAAAAAAATTAAATTTGTATATTAAAAATAAGCTAAATAAAGCTTTTGGGTTCATACCTCAAATATAAAGGAAAACCTTTTTTTTAAAATAAAGTGCCTGAAAAAGGATTATTCTGATAGGATAAATCATGTAAATTTTTACCTTTATTATATTTTATAGAATCAAACTATAACTAATAGAATCAAAATCTATCGTGCATCATACACTAAAATATATCTTCAAAAACTGAAATTTTAATTCAATAAAATTATTAATATAATTATTTTAAATTAAATTTATATTAAATTCAAATAAAATATTTTTTATATTTATTTTAATTTTTAGAACTTTAATCTCAATTTCATCTAATACTTGACTAGGTTGTTGAATTGGATTAGAAATTAATTTACTTAGATTTATCCCCCTAATTTCTAATGTAAATAATTTATTATCTTCTGAAGCTTCAATAAAATATTTTTTAATCCAATCTATTGCTTCAATTAATTTTTTATTTTTTATTTTATTTAAATTAATATTAGTAAAAAATTTTAATTTAATTTATTTTAAAATTTTATTTAACTTACCTTTATTAATAAAAATAGGCTGTGCTCCATTCCATTTTTGATTCCCTAATATTATGGAAGGATTATCTTGAATAAATTGTTTTATTTTAATAACATGACAAAAAATTTCACCTATAATTTTATTATCTTATTATTTTAATAAAAATTTTTTAATTTTAATTATTATTATTAACGCTTTTATTAGATCTTTAAGAGGAATTAATCAAACTTCAATTCGAAAATTAATAGCTTTTTCTTCAATTAATAATTTGAGATGAATATTATCATCTATTATAATTAGAGAAAATCTTTGAATCTTATATTTTTCTATTTATTCTTTACTAAGATTTATTGTATGTTTTATAATATTCACAATAAATATATCTTTTATTAATCAATTATTTTTTATTAATATAAAATCAATAATTAAAATAACTTTATTTTTTAATTTTCTTTCTTTAGGTGGTTTACCACCTTTTTTAGGATTTTTTCCTAAATGAATAGTAATCAATTTTTTAATTATAAATAATAATTTAATTTTAACATTTATCTTAGTTATAACAAGATTAATTATATTATTTTTTTATATTCGAATAACTTTTTCATCTTTTTTAATTAATTACTCAAAATTAAAATGATTTAAATTTAAAACTAAAAATTTTTATTTATTTATTTTCTATATTTCATGTTTAATTTCTTTAATAGGCTTACCAATTAGAACTTTTTTTTACATTTAAGGTTTTAAGTTAAATAAACTAATAATCTTCAAAATTGTAAATAAAGAAATTTCTTTAAGCCTTAGAAAATTCTACTTAAAATTTGCAATTTTATATCATTTTATATATTGACTATAAAGCTATAATAAAAGAGAATATAATTCTCGTTAATAAATTTACAATTTATCGCTTAAACTCAGCCATTTTATTTTTAAATAAGCGAAAATGATTATATTCTACAAATCATAAAGATATTGGAACATTATATTTTATTTTTGGTTTATGATCAGGACTAATTGGAACATCTTTAAGATTAATTATTCGAGCTGAATTAGGAAATCCAGGATCATTAATTGGAGATGATCAAATCTATAATACTATTGTTACAGCTCATGCTTTTATCATAATTTTTTTTATAGTTATACCTATTATAATTGGAGGATTTGGAAATTGATTAGTACCTTTAATGCTTGGAGCTCCTGATATAGCTTTCCCCCGAATAAATAATATAAGATTCTGACTATTACCCCCATCTTTAACTTTATTAATTTCTAGAAGTATTGTAGAAAATGGAGCAGGAACAGGTTGAACAGTATACCCTCCATTATCATCTAATATTGCCCATAGAGGAAGATCAGTAGATTTAGCTATTTTTTCCCTTCATTTAGCTGGAATTTCATCTATCTTAGGAGCAATTAATTTTATTACAACAATTATTAATATACGATCTAATGGAATATCTTTTGATCGAATACCTTTATTTGTTTGAGCTGTAGGTATTACTGCTTTATTATTACTTTTATCTTTACCTGTTTTAGCAGGTGCTATTACTATATTATTAACTGATCGAAATTTAAATACATCCTTTTTTGATCCAGCTGGAGGAGGAGATCCAATTTTATATCAACATTTATTTTGATTTTTTGGACATCCCGAAGTTTATATTTTAATTTTACCTGGATTTGGAATAATTTCTCATATTATTTCTCAAGAAAGAGGAAAAAAAGAAACTTTTGGATGTTTAGGAATAATTTATGCTATAATAGCTATTGGATTATTAGGATTTGTTGTCTGAGCTCATCATATATTTACAGTAGGAATAGATATTGATACACGTGCATATTTTACTTCTGCTACTATAATCATTGCTGTTCCAACAGGAATTAAAATTTTTAGCTGATTAGCTACTTTACACGGAACTCAAATTAATTATAGACCTTCTATATTGTGAAGTTTAGGATTTGTATTTTTATTTACAGTAGGAGGATTAACTGGAGTAGTTTTAGCTAATTCTTCTATTGATGTTTCTTTACATGATACTTACTATGTTGTTGCTCATTTTCATTATGTTTTATCTATAGGAGCTGTATTTGCTATTATAGCTGGATTTATTCATTGATATCCTTTATTTACTGGACTTACTCTTAATTCATACTTATTAAAAATTCAATTTTTTTCTATATTTATTGGAGTAAATTTAACTTTTTTCCCACAACATTTTTTAGGATTAGCTGGTATACCTCGTCGTTATTCTGATTATCCTGATTCTTATATTTCATGAAATATTGTATCATCTCTAGGATCATATATTTCTTTAATTGCTATAATTATAATATTAATTATTATTTGAAATTCAATAATTAATCAACGTGTAGCTTTATTTTCTTTAAATATACCATCTTCAATTGAATGATATCAAAAATTCCCACCAGCTGAACATTCTTATAATGAACTTCCTATTTTAAGTAATTTCTAATATGGCAGATTATATGTTATGGATTTAAACCCCATTTATAAAGGAATATCCTTTTTTTAGAAATGGCTACTTGATCAAATTTAAACTTACAAAATAGAGCTTCTCCTCTAATAGAACAAATTATTTTTTTTCATGATCATACCTTAATTATTTTAATTATAATTACAATTTTAGTAGGATATTTAATAATCAATATTTTATTTAATAAATATACTAATCGATTTTTACTTGAAGAACAAATAATTGAATTAATTTGAACTATTTTACCAGCTATTATTTTAATTTTTATTGCTTTACCATCTTTACGATTATTATATTTATTAGATGAACTTAATAATCCTTTAATTACTTTAAAGTCAATTGGACATCAATGATACTGAAGATATGAATATTCTGATTTTAATAATATTCAATTTGATTCTTATATAATTCCTTCAAATGAATTAAATTTAAATAGTTTTCGACTTTTAGAAGTTGATAACCGAATTATTTTACCTATAAATAATCAAATTCGTATTATAATTACAGCAACAGATGTAATTCATTCTTGAACAATTCCTTCATTAGGAGTTAAAGTTGATGCAAATCCTGGCCGATTAAATCAAACTAATTTTTTTATTAATCGGCCAGGTTTATTTTTTGGTCAATGTTCTGAAATTTGTGGATCTAATCATAGTTTTATACCTATTGTAGTAGAAAGAATTTCAATAAAAAATTTTATTAAATGAATTAATAATTATTCTTCATTAGATGACTGAAAGTAAGTACTGGTCTCTTAAACCATTTTATAGTAAATTAACAATTACTTCTAATGAAAAAGAATTAGTTAATATATAACATAAATATGTCAAATTTAAATTATTACTTTGTAATATTCTTTTATACCACAAATAATACCATTAAATTGAATTATATCTTTATTTTTATTTATTATAATTTTTATTTTATTTAATATTATAAATTATTATCATTATAATATAAAAAATTTTAAAATAAGAAAAAATAAAAATTTTAAAATTAAATTATTTTTTTGAAAATGATAACTAATCTCTTCTCTATTTTTGATCCATCAACAAAATTATTTTTTTTACCATTAAATTGATTAAGAACAATTTTAGGATTATTATTTTTACCTTATTATTTTTGATTAATTCCAAATCGGCATATAATTTTTTGAAATTTTTTAATAAATAAACTTCATGAAGAATTTAAAAATCTTCTAGGACCTAAAAGATTTAAAGGATCAACATTTATTTTTATTTCTTTATTCTCATTTATTTTTTTTAATAATTTTTTAGGAATTTTTCCTTACATTTTTACTAGAACAAGTCATTTAACTTTAACTTTATCTATTACTTTACCTTTATGATTAAGTTTTATATTATTTGGATGAATTATAAATTCTCAACATATATTCTCACATTTAATTCCTCAAGGAACCCCATGAATTTTAATACCTTTTATAGTAATAATTGAGACAATTAGAAATATTATTCGACCAGGAACATTAGCTGTTCGTCTAACCGCTAATATAATTGCTGGACATTTATTAATGACTTTATTAGGAAATACTGGACCTAATTTTCCTACAATTTTTATCTTTATCTTAATTTTTATCCAAATTTTACTTTTAATTTTAGAATCAGCAGTTGCTATTATTCAATCTTATGTAATTGCAATTCTAAGAACATTATATTCTAGAGAAACTAACTAACTAATGATAAATATTAATATTAAAAAAACAAGAAATCATCCATATCACTTAGTTGATTATAGTCCTTGACCTTTAACAGGAGCATTAGGAACTATAATTTTAGTAACAGGATTAATTAAATGATTTCATAATTATAATATAAATTTATTAATATTAGGATATTTAATTACAATTTTAACGATATATCAATGATGACGAGATATTTGTCGTGAAGGAACTTATCAAGGAAAACATACTATTTTTGTTTCTAAAGGACTACGATGAGGAATAATTCTTTTTATTATTTCTGAAATTTTTTTTTTTATTTCCTTTTTTTGAGCATTTTTTCATAGAAGTTTATCACCTAATATCGAAATTGGATCAAATTGACCCCCAACTAATATTACACCTTTTAATCCATTCCAAATTCCCTTATTAAATACGATTATCTTAATTACATCAGGAGTAACAGTAACTTGATCTCATCATTCGTTAATAGAAAGAAACTTTACACAAACTTTCCAAAGATTATTTATTACAATTATTTTAGGAATTTACTTTACTATTCTTCAGGCATATGAATATATAGAAGCTCCTTTTACAATTTCTGATAGAATCTATGGATCAACTTTTTTTATAGCAACAGGATTCCATGGTTTACATGTAATAATTGGAACTATATTTTTATTAATTTGTTTAATTCGACATATAAATAATCATTTTTCTATAAATCATCATTTTGGATTTGAAGCTGCAGCTTGATATTGACATTTTGTTGATGTAGTATGATTATTTCTTTATATTAGAATTTATTGATGAGGTTATTAATTATTTATATAATATATTTAGTATATTTGACTTCCAATCAAAAAGTTTAATCATTTTAATTAATATAAATAATGTTTATAATTTTAATTTTAACAAGAATATTTATTTTAATTTCTAATATTTTAATAATTTTATCAATAATAATTTCAAAAAAATCTAATCTTGATCGAGAAAAATGTTCTCCTTTTGAATGTGGATTTGACCCAAAATCTTCAGCCCGTAATCCATTTTCATTACATTTTTTCTTAATTACCGTAATTTTTTTAATTTTTGATGTTGAAATTGCTTTAATTTTTCCTATAATTAAAACTTTTAAATTAGTAAATATTTTTATTTGAATAAAAATTAGAATTTTCTTTATTTTAATTTTACTTTTAGGATTATATCATGAATGAAACCAAAATATACTTAATTGATCAAATTAATAATAAATAGGATTATAGTTTAAAAAAACATTTGATTTGCAATCAAAAATTATTGAATTATCAATTTATCTTAAATAAGAAGCAAATATTGCATTTAATTTCGACTTAAAAGAATGAGTAAATAATTACTCCTTATTTATTATTATATTTATATATATATATATATATATATATATATATAAATTTAAATTAATTGAAACCAAATAGAGGTATATCACTGTTAATGATAAAATTGAATTTTTATTCCAATTAAGAAATATAAAGATTAAAATTAAGCTGCTAACTTTATTTTTAGTGGTTAAATTCCATTAATATTTCTATTTATATAGTTTAATTAAAACATTACATTTTCACTGTAAAAATAAAATTTTTATTTTTATAAATATTTAAAGATTATAAAATCTCCTTAATATCTTCAATATTAAACTCTAAATATAAGCTATTTAAATAATTTAAAATTAATAATATAAAAAAAATTATTATTCATATAATAAATCTAAATAAATAAATTTTAAAATTATTTAAGTAATAAAATTGATAAAAAACCGAATAATTTTTAATAATTATTTTTAAACCCTGACCACTATATATTTCTCTTCAACCTATATCTACATTTTTTAATAAATTTAACCCTAAATTTAAAAAATAATAATTTAATCCATAAGTTGATAAATTAGGTATAAATCATATTAAAGATAAAAATCTTCTAAATTTATAAGTTAAAATAAATTTTCTTATAAAATAAATTTTTATATTACTTATAAAATAACCTAAAAAACCCCCTATAATTGTAACATAAATTACTATTAATTTTAAATTTAATGGTATATAAGTAAATCTAGGATTTGAAAAAATTAATCATATTAATAATCTACCTCTAATTAATCTTATAAATAACAAGATAAATATACTTTTTAATATAATATAATCTTCATCATATAAATTATAAATTGAAATTAAATTAAAATCATTGATTATTATATAAAAAATTAAACGAATTGTATAAAATATAGTTAAACCTGTAGAAATATAATATAAAAAAAAAATTATTAAATTTAAATTTCTTATAATAACTATTTCTAAAATTAAATCCTTAGAATAAAAACCAGATAAAAAAGGAATTCCACATAAAGATAAATTAGAAATATTTATACACAAAGATGATAAAGGAATATAATTACTTAAACCTCCTATAAAACGAATATCCTGATTATCTATTATTATATGAATTATTACTCCAGCGCATATAAATAATAAAGCTTTAAATATAGCATGAGTTAATAAATGAAAAAAAGCTAAATTTGGTAAACCTATACTTAAAATTCTTATTATTAAACCTAATTGTCTCAATGTAGATAAAGCAATAATTTTTTTTAAATCAAATTCATAATTTGCTGTTAAACCAGCTATAAATATTGTTAAACCTGATAAAATTAATAAAAATTTAAAAAAAATTGTATCAATTAATAAATCATTAAATCGAATTAATAAATAAACTCCTGCAGTTACTAATGTTGAAGAATGAACTAAAGCTGAAACAGGAGTGGGAGCTGCTATTGCTGCAGGTAATCAAGATCTAAAAGGAATTTGAGCTCTTTTTGTTATACCAGCAATTATAATTAAAATTATAATATAATTTATACAATAATCATTTTTTATAAAAATTAAATAAAATAAATAATTTCATCTACCATAATTTATTATTCAAGCAATAGACATTAAAATTAAAACATCACCAATTCGATTAGATAAAGCTGTTAATATACCAGCATTATAGGATTTTAAATTTTGATAATAAATAACTAAACAATAAGAAACTAAACCTAAGCCATCTCAACCTAATAAAATTCTAATTAAATTTGGTCTAATAATTAATATTATTATAGAAAATACAAATAATAAAACTAAAATAATAAAACGTATTAAATTATTTTCTGATCTTATGTATCTTTTTCTATAATAAATAACAACAGATGAAATTAAACATACAAATCTCATAAATAAAAATGATATTCAATCTAATAAAACTGATATTACAATTCTAAAAGAATTAAAAGAAATAATTTCTCATTCTAATATATAAATTATATTATTTATAATAAAAAAATTAAAAAATATAAAAAATAATATTCTAAAAATAAATAAAAAAAAAAAACTAATAAAACAAATTAAATTTTTAATAACTTAAAGTAAACTTTACATTTTTGACTCCACAAATCAATATTTTTTTTTAAATTACTTAAGTAAAATCAAATTATAAAATAATCAACCTTAAAAATAATAATATTTAAAGGAAATCAATGAAGAAATAATATTAAATACTCACGAGAAACACCAGTATAAAATCTATATATTCCCATATAAAACTTTCCATGCTGAGTATATGAATATAAATATAATCTATAACCGGCTCTAAAAAAAGAAATTAATATTAATAAAATTATTGATATTATTGATCATCTAATTAATCTATTAATTAAACTAATTTCTCCTAATAAATTTATTGAAGGAGGAGCAGCTATATTTGAAGACAATAATAAAAATCATCATAATCTCATTGAAGGTATAAAATTTATTATACCTTTATTAATAAATAATCTTCGACTATGTAAACGTTCATAATTAATATTAGCCAAACAAAATATTCCAGATGAACATAAACCATGACCAATTATTAATAAATAAGATCCTATAAATCCTCAATAATTTATAGTTATAATTCCTCCAATTACTATTCTTATATGAGCAACTGAAGAATAAGCAATTAAAGATTTTATATCTATTTGACAAAAACATATTAATCTAATATAAAATCCACCAATCAATCTAATTACAACCCAAAAATAACCCAATTTTATATTAATTTCTTGTAAAAGAATTAAAACTCGAAATAAACCATAACCTCCTAATTTTAATATAATTCCAGCTAAAATTATTGAGCCAGAAACTGGAGCTTCAACATGAGCTTTAGGAAGTCATAAATGAACAAAATATATTGGTATTTTAACCAAAAAAGCTAAAATCATAGAAAAATATAATAAAATAAAATTTAAATTATAAAATTTTATCAAATAAAAATTTATAAAATTTAATTTATTAAAAATAAAAAAAATACCTAATAATAATGGTAAAGAAGCAAATAATGTATAAAATAATAAATATAAACCTGCTTGAATTCGTTCAGGCTGATAACCTCAACCAATAATTAATATTAATGTAGGAATTAATCTACCCTCAAAAAAAAAATAAAATATAAATATATTTATAACTCTAAAAGTTAAAAATAATATAAATAATAAAAATATAATATTAAAAATAAAAAAATTATAATAAAATTTTAATTTATATAAATTTTCTCTTGCTATAATTATTAAAATTCTAATTCAAATTCTTAATAAAATTAACCCGTAAGAAAGAATATCACATCCCAAAAAATAAGATAAATTTCTAAAATAATTAATATTTATATTTATAATTAAAAATAAAAATATTATGATAAATATTATTATTTGAACCATTCAAAATATGTTTTTAAAAAAACATAAAGGTATTATAAAAAAAATTATTAATAAAAATTTTATCATTATAATATATTAAAACTTTGAAAATAATCATTTCCATAAGTACGAATTATAGAAATTAAAATTGATAACCCCAAAGCCCCCTCACATACTGAAAAAACTAAAAAAACCATTAATATATAAAAATTATAATAAAATAAAATTAATAATATTAAAAAAAAAAAAAAAATTCTTAAAACAATAAATTCTAATCTTAATAAAACAATTAATAAATGCTTATGTTTAGAAACAAAAATTATATTACCAATAAAAAATATAAAAAATATTATTAATATATCAATTATCATTAGTTTTTATAGTTTAAAAAAAACATTGGTCTTGTAAATCAAAATTAAGATTTATTCTTTAAAAACTTCAAAGAAAAAGAAATTCTTTATCAATAATCTCCAAAATTATTATTTTATATAAACTATTCTTTGAAATTAAGTTTTTTTTATCTTTTATAATCATAATATTTTCAATTTTTATATATTTTTTAAATCATCCCTTATCTATAGGATTAATAATTTTAATTCAAACATTATTAATTTGTTTAATATCAGGAATAATAATTAATTCATACTGATTTTCATATATTTTATTTTTAACATTTCTTGGAGGACTATTAGTTTTATTTATCTATGTATCAAGTATTGCTTCTAATGAAATATTTCTCTACTCAAATAATATTATAATATTAATGATTTTTTTAACTTTTATTATTATTATATATAGCTATAATTTTAATAATATAAAATGAATAAATTTATTTTTTAATGAAGAAATAAATCAATTTTTTAATAATTTTATATTTATAAATAATGAAGAAAAATTAAATTTAACGAAATTATATAATAATCAAACATTTTTATTAACTATAATAATAATCATTTATTTATTTATTACTTTATTAGCAATCGTAAAAATTACTAATATTTTTTATGGGCCTATTCGATCTAATAAATTCTAATGATAAATAAATTTTTACCTATTCGAAAAACTCACCCAATTATAAAAATTATTAATAGATCATTAATTGATTTACCTTCACCTTCTAATATTTCATTATGATGAAATTTTGGATCTTTATTAGGATTATCTTTAATAATTCAAATTCTAACTGGATTATTTTTAACTATATACTATACTGCTAATATTGAAATTGCTTTTTCCAGAGTTGATTATATTTGTCGAAATGTTAATTATGGATGACTTATTCGAACTTTACATGCAAATGGAGCTTCAATATTTTTTATTTGTATTTATTTACATATTGGTCGTGGAATTTATTATGAATCTTTTAATTTAAAATATACTTGAATTGTTGGAATTATAATTTTATTTTTACTAATAGCAACAGCATTTATAGGATATGTTTTACCTTGAGGACAAATATCTTTCTGAGGAGCTACAGTTATTACTAATTTATTATCTGCTATTCCATATTTAGGAAATATATTAGTAAATTGAATTTGAGGAGATTTTGCTGTAAGAAACGCAACTTTAACACGATTTTATACTTTTCATTTTTTACTACCTTTTATAATTGC